TTGTTTCTCCTTAATTTTATTAAAATTTTGAATCTACTCCTTCGAAGAAAAGAAAATAAGTCTCTTGAAATTTTTAACCTCCGATTGTATCCGAACGAGAGGAATGTTGAAAAGTCACTACGAACCCGAAACATACCATTGGAAAGTGATTCAGTAATTAAACCTTCATGAATCCATTTTTGTTCTTTCATTCCAGGTAACCCCTTTTATTATCAACTCATGGAGTAGGAGTGATATTAGACAACCCTTCCTCTTTTTTCAAAAAAAAAATAGGAAGTTTTCCTACGGATGCAATTCGTAGATCATAAAGATCACCATATATATAACAAAATTTCTCCCCCGATTCCTTCTAGTCGAGCCTCTCGGTCTGTCATTATACCTCGAGAAGTCGAAAGAATTACAATACCCATTCCTCCTAAAATCCTAGGAATTCGTTGATGGTTGGAATAGATTCGTAGGCCGGGTCGGCTGATACGTTTTAAAACAGTTCTATATGGCCCTTTTCTATTCCTTCTATGTCGCAGAGTTGAAACCAAGAAATATTTCTTGCTTACTCGATGTTTTCTCACATTTTCGATAAAGCCTTCGCGTAGAAGTATTTTAACAATGTTTTCAGTGATATTTGTAGATGCTATTCGAACCGTTCCTTTTTTATCCATGTCAGCATTTCGTATAGAAGTTATTATTTCGGCAATAGTGTCCCTACCCATGATGAACTATAATTATTGGTGCCTCCGGGTTTTTATATAATCAGCATGCTCTACTCTTTTTTTTTCATGAATTATTAAAGGTATATGCGTGAGAAACAATCTACTAATGCATTCTACTAATTAATGGAATCTAATTCAGTTCAGATATCTTACTATGAACCTCCCTTTTTTTATGTTTTATTATGTTTTCATCTATTAGTATTTATTTAGAATCTATTTATAATACCTCAGGAGCTAATGAGACTATTTTAGTAAAATTCAACTGTCTCAATTCCCGAGCGATCGCACCAAAAACTCGAGTTCCTTTGGGATTTCCTTCTTGATCAATGACAACTGCTGCATTGTCATCATATTGTATTATCATACCATTGTCACGTTTGAGTTCTTTACATGTACGTACAATTACAGCTCTGATCACTTCTGATCTTTGTAGAGGCATATTGGGAACTGCTTCTTTGATTACAGCAACAATAACGTCACCAATATGAGCATATCGGCGATTACTAGCTCCTATGATTCGAATACACATTAATTCTCTAGCCCCGCTGTTGTCCGCTACATTTAAATAGGTCTGAGGTTGAATCATATCATTCTTATTATTTTTCTCTTTTTTCTTTCAATGCTAACTAACTAAAGGGCGAAGAAAAAAAGAAGAAAGATTGTTTGTCCAGAAATAAAAAAACTGCGGTTTTTTCATCACAAGGCCCCTTTCCTTTCGTTCCATATCCCTATCCCGCAATAACGAATTGAGTTCGTATAGGCATTTTGGACGCAGCTATAGAAATAGCTTCTCTGGCTACAATTTCTGATACTCCACCCATTTCATAAAGTATTCGACCCGGTTTAACGACGGATACCCAATATTCGGGAGATCCTTTCCCCGAACCCATACGTGTTTCGGTAGGCCTTACTGTAACAGGTTTGTCTGGAAATATACGTACCCATATTTTTCCACCACGACGCGCATATCGTGCCATGGCTCGTCGCCCCGCTTCTATTTGTCTAGATGTGATCCAAGCGGGTTCAAGTGCCTGAAGGGCGTATCCGCCGAAACAAATTCGATTGCCTCGATAAGATATTCCCTTCATTCTTCCTCTATGTTGTTTACGAAATCTGGTTCTTTTGGGGTTATAGTTGATGGTTGTTTCTCAATGCCATCTCTACTGCAGAACTGGACATGAGAGTTTCTTCTCATCCAGCTCCTCGCGAATGAAACGATTAAATAATATTGTATATATTTTGAATTGAATGAATAATGAATCATGGAATTTTTTGAGATATAATCTGTCACGTACACGTAGGAATAAAATAAAATGATAAATTCCATTTTATAATTAATGAATCTTCATTTATTTTTACCTTTATTTTATTTATTTTTATTGAATTGCCCAAAACTTAGCAATCCAGTAAGGCTTTCGCGGGCGAATATTTGCTCTTTCAACATCCCTTTCATTCGTAGGGGCGTTCCATGACCTATCAGAATAAATGAATTGGTTCTTGGCTCGTTCCGCCATCCCACCCAATGAATCATTAGGATTCGTTTTCAAGGGAATCTTCCTCAGTCACAGGTTCTGTCGTTCCCATCGCTTCTCGATTAATGACTAGGCCCGAACTCTGCAATGGAGCTCCTAATAAAATTTGTTCCTGAATCAATCTTCTCAGTCTTTATTGACTCGGCGCTCTTTATTCTTTTTTATTTTTCGTATAAATTGTATTCATATTCATCGAATCTAATTATTAATTATGGACGAATACATTAATGCTTTATTACATTGCCTTTTATAAGATAGTTCATAGACCATACATATTGGAATCATATATCATTGCTATTCTTTTTCTTTCTTTCTCTCACCCCTCCATTTATCCATATCCCTTTGTTTTTGCTTCACAACCTTATAGATTGATTTTTCTTTTATGTAAAAAAAAATGCTTCAGTTGCTACAACAATATGATCAATACATCATATAGCGACTGGTTCCTTGGATCCAGATAATACGAAGCAATGAGCTGGTTATTAGTTATATAGTTATTAGTTCATACTAGGGGATGGCCCTTTGTTTTTTAATCCTAACCTAACTCTAAATAAAAAACCAACGAGTCACACACTAAGCATAGCAATTATATGGAGATGGAGTCAATCGAATTGTTATTCAACCCTATAGAATTAAGAAGAATTAAGAATTCGAAAAAATTCTCATTTTTTTGATTGAACGGAAAAAAATGAACGAGTTTGTGATTTTTTATTCAATTGCCGGATGGATGGAACAGAAAGACAACGAAAGGCCCATTATTCCTCGTCTGCAAATATCCAAATTTTGATTCCTAATGCCCCATAGATAGTTCGAACTGTATAGGAACAATAATCAATTTTGGCTCGAATGGTTTGTAGGGGAACCCTACCTTCTCTGATCCATTCGACACGTGCTATTTCCTTTCCGTCGATACGCCCTGCAATTTGTACTTGAATTCCCTTTGTATCTGCTTTTTCAGTTAATTCAATAGCTTTTTTCATTGCCTTTCGAAACGAAACTCTATTCTTTAATTGTTCGGCTATAAATTCTGCAAGAATATTAGGTTGTCCATACGGTTTTTCAACTCTTGTGATAGCAATGTTAAGTTTTTGGTTCACAGAATTAAATTCTTTTTGTGCATTGCTCTGTAATTCTTCAATTCCTCGCGGGCTGCCCTCTATGAACAATTTTGGGAATCCCATATATATTATGACCTGGATCAGATCGATTCTTTTTTTAATCTTTATGCGTGCAATTCCCTCGGCACCCGAGGATATTTTCCTATTTTTTTGTACATAATTCTTGATACAATCCTGTATTTTTTGATCTTCCTGGAGACCCTCGGAATAACTTTTTGGTTGTGCAAACCAAACAGAATGATGACTTTGGGTTGTACCAAGTCGGAAACCGAGTGGATTTATTTTTTGTCCCATAGCACCTCGCTATCTCTATAAGGCCATATCATTTCTCTATTAGCCCACGTCATTCTGTTACGATATAGCATATGATCCATCATATATAGATACCTCTCTCTGACATCTTTATACTTATCTTTATATACCCATCCATATTTTCTTAACCATATGAAATAGTTTTTCTCTTTAGATGTATCTTTCAATACAATAGTTATATGACAGGTGGGTCTTTTTATCGGATAACTACGTCCTCGGGCTCGGGGTTTTAACTTTTTCATGCTAGTACCTTCATTAACTTCGGCTTGACTAATGATTAAAGCCGTTTCGTTGAATCCCATATTGTGACTAGCATTTGCTGCTGCAGAATAAACTAATTTTAAAATGGGATAACACGCTCGATAAGGCATGAGTTCTAGTATCATAAGTGTTTCCTCGTAGGGACGCCCACGAATCTGATCAATTACTCTTCGCGCTTTATGAGCAGACATACGTATATGTTGACCTAAAGCGTATACTTCTACATCTGGGTCACTCTTTATCATAAGGTTCACCTCCCACCAATAAACGATGAGCACCCATATCCACTTTATTAATTAATATATTAACGACGAGATTTATTATCGTTTCTCGCATGCCCCCGGAAATTCAGAGTAGGTGCAAATTCTCCCAATTTGTGACCTACCATACGATCTGTTATA